TCTTCCGTTGTAAATAAATGATCTTATCATAGATCCGTTGTGTTCTTGAACTTTTCTAATAATGGAAACAGCAACCCTAGTCGCCGTCTTTCTATCTGGTTTACTTGTAAGTTTTACTGGGTACGCCTTATATACCGCTTTTGGGCAACCTTCTCAACAACTAAGAGATCCGTTCGAGGAACATGGGGACTAGTTGAATTAATGAGCCTCTCAATATTGGGAGGCTCATTACTTCAATTGAAATCGAGATAATGAAAAGACTTTCATTTTTTAGTTGGAACTTTAGGCGGTTCTCTAAAAAAGATAGCGAAAAAAATAATCCCTAGGGTTGAGACTAAGAGGAATGTATAAACCAATGCTTCCATAGATTCGATCGTGATTTACAATTATAGCTTCCATACCTATTTGTTTTTTCTTTCTTTTATTGGGGACCATCTCCCGGCTACCGAAAGAGCAAGAGACAAAAAAACGGGGAGTCAAAGCAAGATTTCTCTGCTACCCTCAATATCAAAATCACTAACAAATCATAAAAAGAAAATAGATTCGAAAGACATCAAAAGAAGATTGGATCAGACTACTTGTCTTCTTGTAGTTGGATCTCCAAGTTTTTGGAAGGCTCCAAATTCTACTTGAGCATCCAAATCTGGGTCAATCCCAGCAAAAACATCTCTGAACAGGGTTCTAGCACCATGCCAAATGTGTCCGAAGAAGAAGAGCAAAGCAAATGAAGCATGTCCAAAAGTAAACCAACCCCTTGGACTGCTACGAAAAACACCGTCGGATTTCAAAGTAGCACGATCTAATTCAAAAATTTCACCCAATTGAGCGCGTCTAGCATATTTTTTCACAGTCGCAGGGTCATTATAACTGACTCCATTGAGTTCGCCACCGTAGAACTCAACAGTTACACCGACTTGTTCGACACTATACTTCGATTCGGCTCTTCGAAAAGGAACATCCGCTCGAACAATCCCGGCTCCATCTACCAAAACGACCGGAAATGTTTCAAAAAAAGTGGGCATACGACGTACAAAAAGTTCACGACCTTCTTTATCTCTAAAGATAGGATGTCCTAACCATCCAACCGCTATTCCATCCCCGTTATCCATTGAACCCGCCCTGAATAATCCCCCTTTTGCCGGATTATTGCCGATGTAATCATAAAAGGCTAATTTTTCAGGAATTTTCGACCAAGCTTCTGATAAACTTTGATTTTCGGCTAACCCCGCACTAATTCGTCGATATATCTCTTGTTGGAAGTACCCCTGATCCCATTGATAACGAGTCGGTCCAAACAATTCGATCGGGGTAGTTGCTGAACCATACCACATAGTTCCGGCAACAACAAAAGCTGCAAAAAAGACAGCAGCGATACTACTGGAAAGGACAGTTTCGATATTACCCATGCGCAATCCCTTGTATAGACGTTGGGGTGGTCGAACGCTAAGATGGAATAGGCCTGCTAATATGCCCAATGTCCCAGCCGCAATATGATGAGAGGCTATTCCTCCCGGAACAAAAGGATCGAAACCTTCCACGCCCCACGCTGGATTTACCGGTTGTACTTTTCCAGTTAGTCCATAAGGATCGGACACCCATATTCCCGGACCATACAAGCCTGTTACATGAAATGCACCAAAACCAAAGCAAGCCACCCCCGCGAGAAATAAATGAATTCCAAAGATCTTGGGCAAATCCAACGAAGGTTTTCCTGTACGTTCATCAGTAAATATTTCTAGATCCCAATACACCCAATGCCAGATAGCTGCTAAAAAGCACAAGCCCGAAAACACAATATGCGCTCCGGCGACACCTTCGTAACTCCAAATACCCGGAGATGTTATAGTCCCTCCTGTGATACCCCAGCCACCCCATGAATTGATTATTCCTAAACGCGTCATGAAGGGTATGACAAACATACCCTGTCTCCACATTGGATCCAGAACGGGGTCAGAAGGATCAAAAACTGCTAATTCATACAGAGCCATCGAACCGGCCCACCCAGCAACCAGAGCTGTATGCATTATATGAACAGCAAGCAACCGGCCGGGATCATTCAATACGATAGTATGAACACGATACCAAGGCAAACCCATGCAAATACCCCTTTATCAAAGAAAAAAGACACTACGCAACTTTATTGCATTGGACACGACTATACTCTGCCGATGTTACGTCCCCCGAGGAGAGGGCGATTAGTTCAGAGCAAGGGTTCATAATTTGTTTGATTCTATTAGCAATAATGGAACAATTCCGTTCGTAGGAAAAAAGAGAAGCAGATTTATTCTATACTCGATAAGTACCAATACGCAATGGGCCGCTTGATGCCTTTTCTATAAACGAATGTGACCATCCTTGTTCATGATTACAGGGGCCTCGTTCTAAGAATTGATCTTATTCATTCTGTCTTTCTTTATGCATTTTTGATAAAGAACAATATTATAAAAACAATAAAACCCTGCTTACGTTTTCACATCTAAAGTCTAGTATTTTTTTTATTTTTTCTTTCATTTAATGCCTGTTGGTGTGCCAAAAATACCTTATGATATTCCTGACGACGAAGACGAGGAAGCAACTTGGGTTGACTTATAGTGCGACTTGGCAGATCTATTGGGTCATATGGGCTTTCCCCCTTCTCTTCCCGATCAAGAGATCCTCTATTTCGCCCAAAAAAGATGAATTGGATCATCCAAAATTTGGAGCGTGAAGTGCAATTAGACCCTTTTTTTAAGGGGATTCAAATTACTATTATCAATTCAAATAATTTATGGCTGGCTCGGTTGGACTAAGAAATTGAAATATCCAGACTTCGTTTAAAAAAACCAATTGGTAATATATCTACCATTACTCCTTATAAAGGGATTCCTCTATTCTAAAGAAATCTTCTTTGGAAATAGAAGTGATTTTAAACTGTTTTCTTAATCAATCGAGTAATATGTATAAAGACCTCAAATATTTGCCGGACTGTACGGATTGAGAAAAAAGAAGTGGTAAGGGGAGTATTTGTCCTATATGTGCAAATCGAAGGCGGGCAGATCTTTACCCGGAGTAGAGTATAAACCTAAAAAGAGTAAGATAAAAGAGGCCCAGTTTGGAACAAGAAAATGACATCGTGATTTGGATTGGATCGCGATGAAAGAATACATCAATGAAAAGTGAATTCGATCCGGTTAATGAATTCTTTTTTTCTAAGGAAAGGAATCAAAACTCATCTTTATTGAAAAATCGAAGAAAAATTAGGAGTCAGTAAAGAGCATGCTCTGAAATCCGAAAGGGGATTGGAATATACACATTGATTTTTTTGCAAATTTTTTTGAACCGTATGCGCCAAACGGCGCCTGTACGGTTCCTACGGAATACAATTTTAACCTAATCGACCGACTTTATCGAGAAAGAGCACTTTTTTTATTCAAAGACCTTAGTCCCGAGACGGCAAATCACATTGTCGGTCTTATGATATTTCTGAATATCGACGATTGTAACCAAGAGCAATTTTTATTTATAAACTCTACGGGTGGAGGAGTAATGCATGGGCTAGCTGTTCATAATGCGATAAATTTTGTGCTACCAGATGTACATACACTCTGTCTGGGAGTAGCCGCTTCAATGGCAGCTTTTATCCTGGCCGGAGGCTCACAGACTAAACGTATAGCATTCCCTAACGCTTGGCGCCAATGAGGTTTTATTTGAAAGAAAAAAGACGACTATGCCTTCGCCATATGAAAAATGAATCTCCATATGAAATATGAATAAAAAAGTAATAATAGCATGGCACTTTGAATTCGATATACAAAAGTTTTTTCAAAGCATTAGATTTTTTATCGAGAGAGTAGTATGAGATAAAAGGTATTTCCGATGTGTTCTTATCTATCGGCAGTGCAGTTCAGCGTCACAAACTTTTTTTCACACGGCAGATCTCTTAATAATATTTATGTTCTGAACTAGTGAAAAAAATTCTTTTTCCCTTAGGTTATTTAATCAAATAAAAAGCAACTTTGGGATTGCTTAATTATAGACAAAAAAGAAATATAGAAAGCAACGGAGCCATCATAGTAGTTTTTAACTCCCACGAAAGGAAGGGTGGTAATTTGATCATTTTCCGAGCGGGGTCTAATCAATCCTATTTTTCTCTTTCATTGGGGGGCGTAAGGATCAATTTTATTCTAGAGCCGTATGCAATGCATAGAAAGATGCCTGTACGGTTGTGCAATTCTATCTTTTTTCGTGCTATTCTTTTCTCTTTCTTTTATCTTCCCTTCATCGTGTGCAATAGAAAAACTTTTGATTTTGTTATATCATCAGGGTAATGATCCACCAACCTACTAGTACTTTTATTCAAGGCTACATGGAAGAGGTAATCACGGACACAGATTTGGTGCTAAAACTACGTGAAGAGATCACAAACTTTTTTGTACAAAGATCGCACAAACCTTTCTGGATGGTCTTCGAAGACATGGAAAGAGATGTTTTTCTGTCACCAGAAGAAGCCAAAGCTTATGGAATTGTTGATTCTGTAGGGCTTGAAGGGCTTCAATGGCGTGACGGGCGTAAATGATACTAGCCTGGATTTCGCGCAAATCCCTAATTTTAGATTACCGCTACCGACCGAGTTGACTCGAAATAATCCGGTTAGGATGGATCTAAACCATCCAATTATATCTATATCTATGATTCAACATGCCAACTATTAAACAACTTATTAGAAAGACAAGACAGCCAATCAGAAATGTTACAAAATCGCCCGCTCTTAAGAGATGCCCTCAACGTCGAGGAACGTGTACTAGGTTGTATGTGCGACTCGTTCAGATCATGAGCTAGAACAAAGGAAAGCGAACAAGTTTCTAGTATCAAAGGTCAGTACCGGTGAATAGGCTGGAACGAAAAAATGAACTCTATTTCCTATCTAAAAAACGAAAATGGATCATATGCCTTTCATTGTGTAGGAAATTTATGGTTTCCCTTGGTGTAAATTCAATCACCTCAATTTAAGAATTCTCCATTGGTAGCAAATGCTTATCCATTACGCGGAGGAACTCTTGGTTTCAATTTCAAAGATTAAGCCACCCTCTTGCAAGAACGGACTAACAAGGTCAGCTATCCAGCTAACCCTCATAATTAAATACCGTTACTGTATAGGTAGATCTCGTTGTGAAGACCTAGTTACTGGATAATTCATGGGTAGAGCTAAAGAGCTAAAGAATGTGAACTATACAAGTTCCCAATAGCATTAATTAAATGAAGTTAAAGGCTCCGGTGTATAGAGAAGACCTCACCGTTTAAGAAGTAACCATAGAAACGATGGAATCCACTATTGCTTTAGAATTTATATTTCTTATTATTTTTTTAATACCTAGTAGAATCCAATTTCAAATTGTGAGGTAAAACAAAGGTCTCGAAAAAATAAAAAATCGTGGTCGGGAAGGTTATCGTAGCCAAAGCCATTGGAATTTTGAGTTTATACATTGGAAAAACTCATTGGGTTATTAATAGACTAGGAAGGGGGAAAAAGAATAACTGCAAGAACAGAAATCAATTAGTTATTCGACAACGTTTGATTTATGCATATTGAATGACCAGAACTAGACGGGGATATATAGCTCGGAGACGTAGAAGAAAAGCACATTCATTTATATCAAGCTTTCGGGGAGGTCTTTTAAAGACTCAACAAGACATAAGAGCTTTGGCTTCGTCTCATCGGGATAGGAATGGGCAAAAAAGAAATTTTCGTCGTTTGTGGATCACTCGAATCAATTCAGAAATTCGTGACGGGTGGGTATATTATAACTATAGTAAATTCATCCATGATCTATACAAGAGACAGTTGCTGCTTAATCGTAAAATACTTGCGCAAATAGCTATAGCAAATAAAAACTGTCTTTATCTAATTTCCAATGAAATCATAAAAAAAGTAAATTGGAAGGAATCTGCCGGAGTAATTTAAACGGAGTTCCCCGGAGAATGACCTCCGGGAAAGTAGAGTCAAAATGAATCAAAAAAGAAATAAATAGGACTCAACACTTTCAATCAACAATTTGGAGTTTGACTTCTGAATCCGATTTTTAATTTGTTTTTGTCTTACGAAACGAGAAGCAAAGCCGGTCCGGATTGTCGGATTTTTGCACAAAGCATCAATCTGCGTTTGAGTTCGGGTGTGAATTTTCATTCAAGTGACGAAAGAGTAAGCCTATTTTTTTTGTCTCTCACGGTCGACTTCTATTTCTTTGTGTCTCTCACAGTCGACTTCTATTTCTTTCTGTCTGACTTATATTTCTTTCGGACTCTCGCGGTCGACTTGTTTCTTTCACCTTGTTTCTCATTAGTAATAAAAGGTAACGAAGATAAAATACGAGCTTGTTTTATAGCAAGAGTCATTAATCGTTGTTGTTTCAAGGTCAATTTATTTACTCGTCTAGATAATATTTTTCCTTGCTCACTAATAAATCGACCAATTAAACTCATGTTTCTATAATCAATTCGATCCCCCGATTGGATCGGGGGCAAACGCCTACGAAAAGATCGCTTGGATTTAAGCAAAGGTCGCTTGGATTTATCCATGGTTTGTTTAATTTATTTCTTTAAACCGAAAATCCTATTTCGGTTGGATCTAGAAAATGAATTAGAATACATAAAAACAATAGGATTTTCTTTCTATTCAAATTATCTTAGCGATAATTAGCATAGCATTTTTCCTCCTCCTGGGGAGGGTGCAAGTGCTCGGTTCGAGCTATTTCGTTATCTCCCCATGAATCGTATGTTTGTAACAATATGGACAGAATTTTCTCAATTCCAATCGATTAGGCGTATTGTGCCGATTCTTTTGAGTCATATATCTGGAAATGCCTTTTGATGCCTTATTAACAACCTTTCGAACACAAGTAGTACATTCTAAAATAACTGTTATTCGGATATCCTTACCCTTGGCCATGAACCTCCTTTGGATTTTTTATTTACTCAACGCTTTTCCTTTTGATTCGAAATGAAGAAGAAAGAAAAAGTAGAAGTTGCTAACTTGAACTCACATTATGAAAAATTTTGCTACAATCAATATATTCAAATAAGATCCAACGATTTCGAAACGATATTTCAAAGCACAGTACATGATTTCGTTTAAGTATCTTGTATAATACTCTTCGCTAGACCCACATTTTATAGTCTACTTCCATTCCTCTATTATTCTATTATTCGAATTGGAATCCGAATCCCACAGCCGTTGAATCCACTTTTCTTCTTTCTCTTTCCTCCCTTATTCTAAAAATCAGAAAAAACAGAGAAAAGAGAAATAGAGAAAAGAAAAATAGAGGGGGAGACTTGATTAGTGACCGATATTTCATTGTAGTTCTAATCTTCTTTATTCCTTTCCACGTCACTAACTAGAATGAAAAAAAGGGGAATGTCAACGCATCCGGGAAAAAACGATTAATCTCTATCAATAGACCTGCTAAAGACGCGAACCATAGCGCACTTAGTACCGGTGCCACGGAAAGATATGTTTTTAGATCT